CTATTCCAAGGTGGGGAGTTTTATTTTCCCCATCGACCTATTTGCAGAATAAAATGCAAATAAAATTCTATATTTGCATATCTATAGAAGAACGTATATAAAAATCTTTAGTGAAAGTTAAGAACTCATTGAAAGTAATTGATTCTATTTTGAAACCTTTTTGTTTTCTCGAACTTTCTCACTTTTTATTTTCTCTGAATTATTATATAGACCCCCATGTATATCTTGCCCTTAACCCAATAGAGAAAATTGCTTAATGAAATTTTGTATGACTAATTGTGAATTTTTAGCGATGCAAAATTGGTTCTTTTCTTTCTATTTTGTCGTCAAAATCCCTTTTTTGTTTTATTTTAGATTTATGAAAAAAAAATAAGAAATTGCTGCTTAAACAATGAAAACAAAAACTTTTTGAACTCTATTCCTTAATTGAGTATAGAAGTATAGAACGGTTTAGTTACAAGAGTTGAATTCGAGGAAAGTATAAAATATAGGAAAGTCCCAGGTTAAATAAAAAAAACTAAGACTCTAAACTCAAATCAAAAATAATGAACCTTCAACCTCAAATTCCTATTTGAACAACTTTTTATTGTTATTGATCCATTTGAATCATTACTAAACTAAAATAGCTTACTCAATCTCGACGATTGCTTATTCATAGGCTATTATGAGTTCAAGACAAGCCGCTATGGTGAAATTGGTAGACACGCTGCTCTTAGGAAGCAGTGCTAATGCATCTCGGTTCGAGTCCGAGTGGCGGCATAGCATCTTCTAAAAAGGATAAATAGATCTTATAATGAATTCAATTCCCGATTTCCATTTTAGAATTATGTAATTAAGGGACTCTTCTTTTTTAAGATTTTTTATGATATTTTCAACCTTAGAGCATATATTAACTCACATTTCCTTTTCGATCGTTTCAATTGTAATTACAATTCATTTGATAACCTTTTTAGTCGATGAAATTGTAAAACTATACGATTCGTCAGAAAAGGGCATAATAGTTACTTTTTTCTGTATAACAGGATTATTAGTTACTCGTTGGATTTCTTCAGGACATTTCCCACTAAGCGATTTATATGAATCATTAATTTTCCTTTCATGGAGTTTCTCCCTTATTCATATAATTCCATATTTCAAAAAAAATGTTTTAATTTTAAGTAAAATAACTGGACCAAGTGCTATTTTGACCCAAGGCTTTGCTACTTCAGGTATTTTAACTGAAATACACCAATCTGGAATATTAGTACCTGCTCTTCAATCTGAGTGGTTAATAATGCACGTAAGTATGATGATATTGGGCTATGCAGCCCTTTTATGTGGATCGTTATTATCAGTAGCACTTCTAGTGATTACATTTCGAAAAAACAGAAAGCTTTTTTATAAGAGCAATGGTTTTTTAAACGAGTCATTTTTCTTGGGTGAAAATGTTGTCGAAAATACTTCGTTTTTTTGTGCTAAAAATTATTACAGGTCCCAATTGATTCAACAATTGGATTATTGGAGTTATCGGGTTATTAGTTTAGGATTTACTTTTTTAACCATAGGAATCCTTTCGGGAGCGGTATGGGCTAATGAAGCGTGGGGGTCCTATTGGAATTGGGATCCAAAAGAAACTTGGGCATTTATTACTTGGATCGTATTTGCAATTTATTTACATACTCGAACAAATAGAAATTTGCGGGGTCCAAATTCTGCAATTGTAGCGTCTATAGGTTTTCTTATAATTTGGATATGCTATTTTGGGGTCAATCTATTAGGAATAGGGTTACATAGTTATGGTTCTTTTCCATCAACATTTAATTGAATTCAAGACAAGTTATTACAAATACAAGAGCGGGCGACGCATTGTATGAACCAGCATGCGGACCGTGTGAATCAAATATTGTATTGATGATTCACACGGTTTTCTACCATATGTAGTTCAATTTCATTGTTTTTACTTAATTCTTAAGTTAAGAGAAGAAAAAAAGTCTTCTTTTTTTCATTGTCCAAGAATGTTTTTAAAAACAAACATAGGTTTTTTTATTTCAGTCATCCAATTATCTATAAAAAAAATTAGATAGAATAACTTCGACCTTGTCAACTGCTAATGAAAGAACGAAATCGGGGTATATACCAATACCTATTACGGGTAAAAAGATGGAGATCGAAAGAAATAACTCTCGCGGTCCAGAATCAAAAAAAGAATCCTTCGGGGCGTTAAATAGCTTGTATCCATAGAACATCTGGCGTGGCATAGATAATGAATAAATAGGAGTTAATATAATTCCAATTGCCATTACAAAAGTAATTAGTAGTTTTGGAATTAAAAGATATTTTTGGCCGGTAATTATTCCAAAAAATACTATCAATTCGGCAACAAAACCACTCATACCTGGTAATGCAAGGGAAGCCATCGAAAAGCTACTGAACATCGTGAACATTTTTGGCATTGGAATAGCTATTCCGCCCATTTCGTCAAGATAAACAAGGCGGATTCTATCATAAGTCGTTCCCGCCA